AGGATGGTTTTAATATGGAAAGAAAAAATGTAGAACCTAGTTTCGAGTGATCTGATCGTGCGATACTTTTTTCTTTTTATTCAAGATTTTATGGGAATGAACCCACTACTGAAAAGCTAATTAGTTGGAATCAAATTTAAATAAAGGGCATTATAAGCTCATTCATTCTTCAGCGATTCAAAGAGCATTTCACTTTTGGAATGAAGTTACACAACATAGTTTATTTATTATTTGTTCTTTTTTTTATATATTTTGTCTTTCTAATTATTTAGAATCCATTTAATAGATTTATATATTTAATAGATTTTTAATAAAAAAATTATTGTTTATAATAATAATATTAGTTTTTACAACTCTTGAGTTGTCCAATGAATCCGTTGATTCCGAATCGCGGGATAGAGAGACAGATGACGAATTGATTTCTTACCTATGTCACAAGATTTTTGTTAGTATCATCTATAATGATAATAATAGATGAATCAAAAACTTTCAATTGAATATATTCTTTCAATTGGTATTTTTACTTATCCATCCGCGTATCTTTCAAAAATAGAAACTTAGGGAAGTGCTTTATAAACATATGGATAAAAATAACGTATTTCATTTAGCCTCGTCATGCCTACTATCACTAGTTATTTCGGTTTTCTACTAGCAGTTTTAACTATAACCTCAGCTCTATTTATCGGTCTGAACAAGATACGACTTATTTGATTGAAATTAATTGAATGCACAATTCAAAAAAAGAAACATTTCTGTGGTATTCCATATATTCTATATATTGATATTGTAGAGTTCTTTACCTTGTCAATTCAATTTCCAATTTTTGGTCATTGAGATTCATGGGCAATACAGATTAATATTTTAAGGATAGATATTACCTCTCCTTTTCCTCGTTCAACTAAATTGAAATGATTGAAGTTTTTCTATTTGGAATCGTATTAGGTCTAATTCCTATTACTTTGGCTGGATTATTTGTGACCGCATATTTACAATACAGACGTGGGGATCAGTTGGACCTTTGATTAATTAACAGTTCTTTTTTTGATTGACCTCCTACTTGCTTTATAGGAGGTCAAATTTTTATTTCTGTTGAATTATTTCAGTATAATTTTCGATCTAACAACAACAAGAATCGAATCACGCTCTGTAGGATTTGAACCTACGACATCGGGTTTTGGAGACCCGCGTTCTACCGAACTGAACTAAGAGCGTTTTATTATCAAACTAAATGCAACCCTAATATATCTTGCATACATATATTATCATATAGAATATCATAAAATGAAATAAAAAAACAGATTGATTCGGTATATGTATGTTCAATTTTTATGGATCTCAATTGATTCCTCGTTACTGTTCAGAAGATAAGTAATAGGTAGGGATGACAGGATTTGAACCCGTGACATTTTGTACCCAAAACAAACGCGCTACCAAGCTGCGCTACATCCCTTTCAATTGGTCTACAGTGTCATTGTAGAGAATCCCTGTCTTGTTTTCCACATTTTTGATTTATTTCCTCCATTGGTATATACAAATTATCTTGCCATTTCTTCTTTTTTGTCTCATATCATATATAAAATATAATAAAAAGACTTATATACGTATGAAATAATAAATATGAAATCCGCCGTAAAGAAAAATGAATATTTGGGGGGGCGGAAAGCGACATATTTTTTTTAATAAAAAAGGGAATATCTACCGAATTGAACTGTTGTACATTTCAATTTGAATTAGGAATTCCGCGGACAATACAAGCGGTTATTAACTATATATACATTTGATGGTATTACATACCATTATGTATTACAAATTACTATAAGGAGGGTTTTAAATGCGAGATCTAAAAACATATCTCTCCGTGGCACCGGTAGTAAGTACTATATGGTTCGGGGCTTTAGCGGGTCTATTAATCGAGATCAATCGTTTATTCCCGGATGCGTTGGTATTCCCATTTTTTTCATTCTAGTTATTGACTTGGGAAGGGGTGAAGAAGATTAGAAAAACAATCAAATATCTGTGACTAATCCCCTTCCCCTTCTTTTTTTTAGAGTTTTTAGACTTAGAATAAGTTAGAAAAGAGAAAGAATAAAAAAAAATGGATTCAACCTCAGTCAAACTCGGACTCGGCGCCGGGTTCCAAGTGAGAACGAAAATAAAAATGTGATGGCTAGGGCAACAATATCATACAAGATACTTAAAAGAAAAACTGTACTGCGATTCTAAATTTAGAAATCATTGTATTACTATATTTTATATTTGATTGCAACGAAATCTTTCATAATTTTATTTCGAGTTACCAACTTCTCTTTTTTTCTTCATTTTGGATCGGAAAATGGAAGAGTTGCGTGAATCAAAAATCCAAAGGAGGTTCATGGCCAAGGGTAAAGATGCCCGAGTAACTGTTATTTTGGAATGTACTCGTTGTGTTCGAAACGGTGTTAATAAGGAATCAATGGGTATTTCCAGATATATTACTCAAAAGAATCGACACAATACGCCTAGTCGATTGGAATTGAGAAAATTCTGTCCCCGTTGTTACAAACATACGATTCATGGGGAGATAAAGAAATAGATCGAACCGATCGTCTGTGTGTCACCCTTTTCCAATCCAAGGAAGATGAAAAATTACATATATTAGACATATTTTAGATTTAAATATAAACAAACCAAATCCTATTTCTTAATTCTAAATCATTTTAGATCCGATCGAAATAGGATTTTCGGGATAAGGAATAAACAAACCATGGATAAATCCAAGCGACTCCTTCTTAAATCCAAACGATCTTTTCGTAAGCGTTTGCCCCCGATTCAATCGGGGGATCGAATTGATTATAGAAACATGAGTTTAATTAGTCGATTTATTAGTGAACAAGGAAAAATATTATCTAGACGGGTAAATAGATTGACCTTAAAACAGCAACGCTTAATTACTATTGCTATAAAACAAGCTCGTATTTTATCTTTGTTACCTTTTCTTAATAATGAGAAACAATTTGAAAGAAGCGAGTCGACCGCTAGAACTATTGGTCTTAGAACCAGGAATAAATAGGCTTACTCTTCAATTGAATTAAAATTCTAATCCAAACTCAACCGCAGATTGATGCTTTGTTCGAAAAATCCGAAAATCTAGATTTAATTGTCGTGTCGTAAGAAAAAAAAAGAATAGGGGAAGAAGAATAAATCTTTTTTTTATTGAACATATTTGCTCATTTTGACCACTTTATCATATTATCATATTTTATCATACTAATTTCTACTCTACCTTCTCGGAGTTCATTCTCCAGAGAACTCCATTTTAAGCATTCTGCTGGATTCTTTCCAATCTTCTTATTTTATGATCTCATTGGAAATCATATAAAGACAATTCCTATTTAATATAGCGATTTGGGCAAGTATTTTACGATTAAGAAGCAACTGCCTCTTGTACAGATTGTGTATGAATCTACTATAACTGTAGTCTATCTTATTATATCGAATTACTGCATTTATTCGAGTGATCCACAACTGTCGAAAATTTCTTTTTTGCCTACCTCTATCCCGATAAGCTGAAGCCAAAGCTCTTATTTTCTGTTGAGTAATAGTTCGAGTAAGTCTTGAATGAGCCCCTCGAAAGCTTGATGCAAATAAACGAATTTTTGTTCTACGTCTCCGAGCTATATATCCTCGTTTAATTCTAGTCATTGAATAAATGAAACTTTGATGAATAACTAATTGATTTCCTTTCTTTCAGTTATTCCTTTCTCCTTTCCTAGTCTATTAATAACAAAACGTATTTTTCCAATGTATAAAATAAAAATTCCAATGGCTTTTGCTACTATAACCTTCCCGACCACGATTTCTTTTTTTGTTCTAGTCACCCGAAAATACGAAATTGTATTGGTACTAGGTATAAAAAAAAAAAACAAACATAGAGTAAATAAATAAAAATAGAAATGGATAAAGAAATAGTGGGTTCCTTCGTTTCTATGGTTACTTCTTAAACGGTGAGGTCCTCTCTATACACCGGAGCTCCTTCTTTTATTTCATCAATGTTATTGTTAACTTGTACAGTTCACCCTCTTTGGCTCTACCCATGAATTAGCTAGTAATCGGTCTTTCACAACGAGATCCACCTATACAGTAACGGTATTTAATTATGAAGATTAGTTGGGTAGCTGACCCTCTTAGTCCGTTCTTGGAAGAATAAGGCCATAATCTTTCTCTTAAATAAGATTTCCTCTGCTTAATGGATAAGCATTTGTTACCAATGGGGAATTCTTTCTCATCTAAAATTGAAAATTGAGGTGATTGGATTTGCACCAATAGAAACCATAAATTTGATACACAATAAAAGGATACGATAAATCTTTTTTATTTATTTTTAGGTAGTGAACGGAGTTCTTCCATTCATTCTATCCTATTCACTGGTACTTATCACTGATACGGGAAAAATTTTGTACTTTCTTTTGTCCCGGTCCATGGTCTGAACGAGTCGCACATACACCCTAGTACATGTTCCTCGACGCTGAGGGCATCCCCGAAGGGCGGGCGATTTGGTGACATTTCTGATTGGCTGTCTTGTGTTTCTAATAAGTTGTTTAATAGTTGGCATGTTGAATTGTATACATAATGAGTTGGTTTAGATCAATCCTAACCGGATGATTATGAATTACTTCTATAATTCTATATTAATAGGATTAATAGTAATAGAAAATATTATATTAACCCCCGGTAAGAAGATAAAATCTCAAATTTCGGATTTGTGCGTGAAATCCCTGCTATTTTTTATTCAACCGCTACAAGATCAACAATTCCATGAGCTTGGGCTTCTGTTGCTGACATAAAAACATCCCTTTCCATGTCTTCGGATACAACCCATAAGGGTTTGCCTGTTCTTTGTACATAAACCCTTGTGATGGTTTCGCGCAGCTTCAGTAGTTCTTCCGCTTCCAGGATAAATTCTCCTGTTTGTGCCTCATAAAAAGAACTAGCAGGTTGATGGATCATTACCCTGATGATTTAATAAATGGTTTTCTCTATCTCGCATGATCATGATGAGTCAAAGATAATAAAAAAAAGATAGGATTAACAACCGTACAGGCATCCTTTGTGCAGTGCATACGGCTCCACAATGGAATTCATTTTTACCTTCCATCGAAGGAATAGAAAATAGAGGATCTATCAGACCCAGAGCAGTAAATGATCCAATAACCACCCTTCCTTTTTTTTATTAATTTTTAAATACTATGATGGTTCCGTTGCTTTATTATTTCGTTTGTTATTCAGCAATCCCAAAGTTTCTTTTTTTTCGTATTTAAATTTTTAAATAAATATAAATAAATATTTCGTAGTCTTTCATAACAGAAATATTGTTAAGAGCCTTCCGTCGTGAAAACAAAAAAGTTTGTGACGCTGAAAGAGGCCTCCGATAAATCAGCTAAAATCGGAAATGCCTTTTATCTCATACTACTCTTTCGATACATAATCTAATGGTTTAGAAAAAAACAAGAAAAAAAAATTCTCATATCGAATTCAAAGTGCCATGCTATTATTACTTAATATTCATATTTTATATGGCGAAGGCATAGTTTTCTTTTTTGTCTCAAAAAAAAAAAAAAAACTCATTGGCGCCGAGCGTGAGGGAATGCTAGACGTTTGGTAATTTCTCCTCCGACTAGAATAAAAGATCCCATTGAAGCGGCTAATCCCATGCATATTGTCTGTACATCTGGTCGCACAAATTGCATAGTATCATAAATAGCTACTCCGGGTATTACCCATCCACCGGGAGAGTTTATAAATAAATACAGATCTTTGGTATCATCCTCTATACTGAGATATACCATAAGACCAATAAGTTGATTCGAGATCTCGCTATCAACCTCTTGGCCTAAAAAAAGTAATCTTTCTCGATAAAGTCGGTTGATTAGGATAAAATTGTATCCCTTAAGAACCGTACGGGCACCTTTTGATGCATACGGTTCAAAAAAAATAGCGAAAAAAAGAATCAATGTTTAGATTCTAGCCTTCTTTAGAGGACTCTTTCTAACTTCTAATGAAGGGGCTTTTTCTTCCCTTCCATTTTTCAAGAAAGATGAGTTTTGTCCTTTGGCCCGCGGTCGTTTATCTATACTATAAATTTCAATAAATAAAAAACCAATTCATTAAATTTATCGAACTAACTTTTCATTGATGTATTGTTTCATCGAGATCAAATTTAAATTGCGATGTCATTTTCTTGTTCCCGAATGGTCTTCTTCAATTCTTTTAGGTTTATGCTCTACTCCGAGTAAAGATCTGCCCGATTTGGATTTGCACATATAGGACAAATGCCCCAATAGCATTTTGCTACGACTTCTTTTTTTTTTTTCAATTTACTTCATACTTTTAACCAAATATTCAACCAGCGTATTCATCATATTACTCGATTGATTAACAGTTTTATATCAATGCTATTTCTAAATAGAATATGATACAAGTAGTAATCATAGAATAGATAGATTCCAAATTGAGTTTTTTCTAAGCGGAGCCTGGATACTTCATTTTATTAGTACAACCAAGAAAACCATAAATTATTCTAATTGATAATATTAATCTGGATACCCCCCCAAAAATAGATCTAATTGCACTTCACGCTCCAAATTTTTGATAATTAAATCAATCCGTCTTGGGCGAAAGAGAGGATATCTCGATCGGGGGAGAGAACGGGGAAATACCATATGACCCAATATATCTGACAAGTCGCACTATACGTCAACCCACGATGCATCTTCCTCTCCAGGACTTCGAAAAGGTACTTTTGGAACACCAATAGGCATTAAAGCAAAGAAAAAAGAATTAAGTACTATAGCTCACTTTGATGTGGAAGCGTAACAACGGGTTTATTGTCTTAATAAATAAGATCGGCCTTTATCAGATTTTATCTTTTAGCATATTTTATACATAGATTGAATAAGTTCATAAAAAAGGAAAACAGAATGAATAAGGGAAAATTCTTCCGAATAGGTCTTTTGAATGATGAACAAATATGTATACATTCACTCATATAAAATAGGATCAATTCCCATCCACCATTGCGTATTGGTACTTATCGAGTATAGAATAGATCTGCTTCTTTTTGTTCCTACGAATAGAATAGAATTGTTCCATTATTACTAACAGAATAGACCAAATATTAATCCTTTCGCCAAGATAATCCCCTCAAAAGGGGAGGTCCATAGCATAGTTTTTTTCAGTGCAATAAAGTTACATAGTGTCTATTTTTCGTTGATAAAGGGGTATTTCCATGGGTTTGCCTTGGTATCGTGTTCATACCGTTGTATTGAATGATCCCGGTCGTTTGCTTTCTGTTCATATAATGCATACAGCTCTAGTTGCTGGTTGGGCCGGTTCAATGGCCCTATACGAATTAGCAGTTTTTGATCCCTCTGATCCTGTTCTTGATCCAATGTGGAGACAAGGTATGTTCGTTATACCCTTCATGACTCGTTTAGGAATAACCAATTCATGGGGGGGTTGGAGTATCACAGGAGGGACTATAACGAATCCGGGTATTTGGAGTTACGAAGGTGTGGCCGGAGCACATATTGTGTTTTCTGGATTGTGCTTCTTAGCAGCTATCTGGCATTGGGTGTATTGGGATCTCGAAATATTTTGTGATGAACGTACAGGAAAACCCTCTTTGGATTTGCCGAAGATTTTTGGAATTCATTTATTTCTCTCAGGGTTGGGTTGCTTCGGTTTTGGCGCATTTCATGTAACAGGATTGTATGGTCCGGGAATATGGGTATCCGATCCTTATGGATTAACCGGAAGGGTACAAGCTGTAAATCCTGCGTGGGGTGTCGAAGGGTTTGATCCTTTTGTTCCGGGCGGAATAGCCTCTCATCATATTGCAGCAGGTACATTGGGCATATTAGCGGGCCTATTCCATCTTAGTGTTCGTCCGCCCCAACGTCTATACAAAGGATTACGTATGGGAAATATTGAAACCGTCCTTTCGAGTAGTATCGCTGCTGTCTTTTTTGCAGCTTTTGTTGTTGCTGGAACTATGTGGTATGGTTCAGCAACTACCCCGATTGAATTATTTGGTCCCACTCGTTATCAATGGGATCAGGGATACTTCCAGCAAGAAATATATCGAAGAGTTAGTGCCGGGCTAGCGGAAAATCAAAGTTTATCAGAAGCTTGGTCTAAAATTCCTGAAAAATTAGCTTTTTATGATTACATCGGGAATAATCCCGCAAAAGGTGGATTATTCAGAGCGGGTTCCATGGACAACGGGGATGGAATAGCTGTTGGGTGGTTAGGACACCCTGTTTTTAGAGATAAAGAAGGGCGCGAACTTTTTGTACGCCGTATGCCGACCTTTTTTGAAACATTTCCGGTTGTTTTAGTAGACGGAGACGGAATTGTTAGAGCCGATGTTCCTTTTCGAAGAGCAGAATCGAAGTATAGTGTTGAACAGGTCGGTGTAACAGTTGAGTTCTATGGCGGTGAACTCAATGGAGTCAGTTATAGGGATCCTGCTACTGTGAAAAAATATGCTAGACGTGCTCAATTGGGTGAAATTTTTGAATTAGATCGTGCTACTTTGAAATCCGATGGGGTTTTTCGTAGCAGTCCAAGGGGTTGGTTTACTTTTGGGCATGCTTCGTTTGCTTTGCTCTTCTTCTTCGGACACATTTGGCATGGTGCTAGAACCTTGTTCAGAGATGTCTTTGCTGGGATTGACCCAGATTTGGACGCTCAAGTAGAATTTGGGGCATTCCAAAAACTTGGAGATCCAACTACAAAAAGAGTATAGTCTGATCCAAGATTGCTCTGTTCCTTTTTTCCTTTATTTTTTGATTTGACATAGATAGGGTACCGGATAAATCTTGATTCGGATTGCTGACTTTTCATTTCTTTGACTCTTGTCTTGGTCTTTTTTTTATCCGGAAAAAGATCCCAACTAAACAGGTATGGAAGCTATAATTGTAAACAGAAATCAAATCTATGGAAGCATTGGTTTATACATTCCTCTTAGTCTCGACTCTAGGAATAATTTTTTTCGCTATCTTTTTTCGCGAACCGCCTAAAGTTCCAACTAAAAAGGTGAAATGATTTCTCATTATCTCAATTGAAGTAATGAGCCTCACAATATTGTGAGGCTCATTACTTCAACTAGTCCCCGTGTTCCTCGAATGGATCTCTTAGTTGTTGAGAGGGTTGCCCAAAAGCAGTATATAAGGCATACCCAGTAAAACTTACAAGTAAACCAGATATAGAGATGGCAACTAGGGTTGCTGCTTCCATTATTATATAATTTCAAGACCACAATGGATCTATGATAAGATCATTTATTTACAACGGAATGGTATACAAAGTCAACAGATCTCACTGAATAAAAAAAAATATAGGATTATTTATGGCTACACAAACCGTTGAGGATAGTTCTAGATCTGGGCCAAGACGAACTATTGTAGGGGATTTATTGAAACCATTGAATTCGGAATATGGTAAAGTGGCTCCTGGGTGGGGAACTACGCCTTTGATGGGTGTCGCGATGGGTCTATTTGCGATATTCCTATCTATTATTTTGGAGATTTATAATTCTTCCATTTTACTGGACGGAATTTCAAGCAATTAGATTCGATTCACAAGAACCCCTAAATAACTTTTCAATAAAAAGTAAAGTATGTAGGTTTCCGCTTTTTAGCCCACTCTTTTTTGGTAGTTCGATCGTGGAATTTCTTTTTTTTCTGTATTTCCGGAATATGAGTGTGTGACTTGTTAGAATTGATCCTATGGATACGACAGAGAATAAGTCGGTCATCTTGATCAAGATGATTTTATCTCGTTGGATATTCAGTCTAGGCTAGTATCTGGAGCACAGAATATATGAAATAGATTACAAAATATTAGAACAAAGATTAGAACTATGATTCATACTTATCAGACCTCGTGGCCGGACTCCGAAAAAAGAGTTAGAAGTGATAAATTCAAAAAATTTTATTCTTTCGTTTATACTTATTTTGGT